ATTTATACCGGAACAAATGGTTATCTGGATGGATTAGAAATTGGACAAGTAAGAAAATTTCTCGTTCAGTTACGCACTTACTTAAAAACGAATAAACCTCAGTTTCAAGAAATCATAGCCTCTACCAAGACATTAACCGCTGAAGCAGAAAGCTTTTTGAAAGAAGGTATTCAAGAGCAACTGGAACGTTTTCTACTTCAGGAGAAATTATAAAAAAAGAAACGTTCTTATTTTTGATTCTTTAGTCAATTTTACTCTTTAATTTTAATTCAATTTTTAAGAAATTCTATAAATAGAAAATAGAAGTCTATAAGTATATAATATAAAGAAGTATATAACTAATATCTGTTTAATATGAAATCTTAAAGCATTCAGAATTTATTTCCTATTCTATTTCTTTCTTATCTTTTTTCGAAATAGAATATAAATATATTATATATAATATATTTATATATAATATATAGAAATGGAAATAATAGATAAATATCAATATATCTATATTGATATTGCGTCCAATAGGATTTGAACCTATACCAAAGGTTTAGAAGACCTATGTCCTATCCATTAGACAATGGACGCTTTTCCCTTTTTTTTACTTTCCAATTGTTAAACCAACTGTTAAAAAAAAAAAAGAATGTGCGCAATCTTTTTAGCAATTGTGTATTGAAGTTAATTCAATACACAATTGCTATTAGACAATTCTACTAGAGAAAATGAAAACTGTCTCTAATAAAAAAAGGGGGCAATTGTGAATTTAGAGCGGGTAGCGGGAATCGAACCCGCATCGTTAGCTTGGAAGGCTAAGGGTTTTAGTCGACGTCGATCGATCATTTTTATATTTTTAACGTCTCTAATTCAAAACCGAACATGAAACTTTGATTTCATTCGGCTCCTTTATGATGGATGGAGAAATTCCCAAATAAAAAAATACGGGAACGAAATCAAAATTCGACCCATAACATCTATGTTAGCTTTTTTTTTCCGTCTGGGTACTTTCAAAGAAAATTTTGCTTTCTAGATGATCCTTCTAGAAGATAGATCAGGCGAACTCGAACAATCTTTCTAGTTACTTCGTTCTTTATTTCTATATTAACGGAATCCTTAGGAAAAGTATTTGGTTTCTACCGAGCTAAAACAATATAATATGTCGATGTCTTTAGTAAACCAAAGTTCTCGTTTAATAGCTATTTTGCTTCAATTTTTCTATACCAAACAATGAATAGAACTGAAGATTTAGTTACGATTAGAAAGAAACTTTTCTAGCTTTATCCATGGATCCTCTTGTTATACTTATTGAATTGTAAATAGTCATCCAATTCAAAAATTATGTTTCGGAATTTCATAATCCAAAGTTACAATTGATTAAAGTCTTTGGATCCAAATTACGAGAATCTATAATCTTCCTTGAATCTTTCATTGAAAGGGAAAGGACTAAATCCTTTTAAGAAATAAAATTTTTGATCGGAAGATTAATCAAACCGAAAGACCCTTTAACTATTAAAGGGATTAAAGGAACGAATCACACTTTTACCACTAAACTATACCCGCTACAATGCAATTATTGTATATAAATTAACCTTTTGTCGAACAAAGTAATCGGGGGTGTAATAAAAAGATCTGAAAAAAAAAATAAGAAAATTCTAACGTTGACTTAATAAAATTAGTAAAAGCGGATTCAATTCCACTTTTTTTTTTTCAATTTAAAATCTTTTTTGTCTAAAAATCCATCGGATGAGTCTTTTTAACTTTAACAAAAAAAGGCCCGGCTGGGGACTGACCAGGCCAGGCTATTAAAATAAAAAAGATCTTTTACTTGTGTTTTGACGAGAAAAAATAAAAAAGGGATTCTCTATTTCTATTATTGTGGTTTTATTTATTTCTATTGATCTTTCGCGCCTTTTCTTTATCTAATCTTTATCTAAATTTTTAATGTAACTAGAATTACTGAGAAAGTTCTCTAAAAACAGTTATATATAAAAACAGTTATATAATAGTAATATATATTATATATAAATAGAGGATAACTATATTTATATAATAAAAAAGAAATTTTATATATATATATAATAAAATATAGAAAATGAAAAAATATATATAATATAAAGAATAATCTATACAAAAAAAAGAAAGCTTTTTAAAAATAAAGTGGAGAAGGTTCTTTTTCAAGCTTTTGTTTAATGGAACCTAATAAGTATCCCTTTTCGATTAGGAGAGATGGCTGAGTGGACTAAAGCGTTGGATTGCTAATCCATTGTACGAGTTAATCGTACCGAGGGTTCGAATCCCTCTCTTTCCCTTTCTCCTTTTGATGGTGTGTAATAGATAAAATCCTAAAAAAATTCGCTATTTCCACTAATTAAATAAAGCAATAAAAAACCTTTCTTTTTTATTCTTCACGTCCCGGATTACGTCCTGGATCATTAGATAGGAATCCAAATATGAAGAGAGAAACAAAGAATATAACTACAGTGTATACCAAAAGTTTGAGAGTAAGCATTTCACAATCTCCAAGATCTTACTAAAAAAAAAAAGAGAATAGATTCTCTATTTTTATATCAAATATCTAATTTTGATACCAATAAAAAAAAGGTTTCAGAAAGTCATTTGTAATTAAGATACATAGTCGAATCTTTTATGTTCAAACAGATTTGCAGACCAACATCTAGATATTTTTTTGGTGAACTCAAATCTAATTAGGTTCTTTCATTTAGGGAAAAGAGGATAAAATTTAGGAAATAGAAATGATCCAGTTTAGTATGGCTACCAAAAAAATTCAATGTTTGAATTGAGAGTTCGTTCATACGTCAAGATTTTTTTGATCTTTTGAATTCTTGGAAGAATAAAAATCGTGAATTTTTTTAAGACAGTATTAAGAATTTCATCGAAAACTTACAGCGGCTTGCCAAACAAAGGCTAAGAGAAGAAAGAAAAGAGGTATTACGGGCATAACATCTACGATTGGATTCAAAAAGGCGTAGGCCTCCGGCAATTTGGCGACTAAAAAAGTGCTTGAAAAAAGGGCAGAATTAAAACAAATACAGATCAAATTCAATATATTAAGCATAACAAAAATGGGTGTTCTTGTGGATAATTTAATTTTGATTGAGTTATTAATATATTTTTTATATAAGGAAAAAAATAAAGAAAGATAGTCTAAAAAGACTTTGTTGAACTTACTCAATCAAAAATCCTTTCATTCTCATAAGAGAATGAAAGAAATAATATTTTCATACAATATCTTAATTGAATTCTATGTAATGATCAATAAAGTAAGTTTGATTTGCTATCTACACGTGTTAAAACTCTAGCACTAATGTAATCTATATTTCATTTTGAATTGACGAACAACCAATAGGAATATTACTCTTTTAGTAGTCTTGAATAAAAATCGAAATGGGGCGTAGCCAAGCGGTAAGGCAACGGGTTTTGGTCCCGCTATTCGGAGGTTCGAATCCTTCCGTCCCAGAGTACAGTCATTACGTAATCAATCTTCTATTGCCTTTGTACACCAACTTTCTCTTTCTGTTTAAAAATCCAATAGTTTTTAAGAATAAAATATTGAAATGAAAAGAAGAATAAACTGAATTTTTCATCATTTCAACCGAAAATCTATTTGCTTTTTTAATTTGTGTGTGATGCGGGAAAGTAAGGTAGAACCCCAGATTCTAAGAGTTTGAATAAAAAAAATCTCTATTTATATATATAAATAGAGATTTATATTCAAACTAATATGGGATTCATTTGAATTCTGACTGAAACTTTACGCGTAAATTCACTATTCTATTCATAGAGAAAGAAAAAGTATAGATTACGATATACTGACTGAACTATGACTATTCATGATTCCATAATTGAATCAATTACACAAACTAGAGGAATGTTATGGTAAAACTTCGTTTAAAACGATGTGGTAGAAAGCAACGTGCGACTTGAATTGAAGGACATGATCTGCTGTGGATTTTTTCATCCGCCACTTTTTATATAGGAATAAAGGTGCTCTTGGCTCGACATTTTGTGTTCTATTTTACTTATTTTACTAGAGTCCTACACTTTTTTGGAATATAAAAAAGAGTACAGGATGGAGCTCGAGGAGAATAGAAAGTTTTTATTCCTTTCGCAGGAGTAAGGATCTAGGGTTAGTGCGAATCAATAAGTTGGAACAACTTCGTAAGTCTTTTTATATTGAAAAAAAAAGTCCTTTCAAGCAATTTTACAATGGAAAAGGCAATTTTCTTAAAATTGTAAAATTCTTTGAATCAAAAGTCTATCATGCGTGAATCAAGCGTTTGTATGATTCTTTGTTTTGTATAGAAAGAAAAGAAATCATAAACAAAATAAAGGGCTTGTTGCTGCCCTTTTTTAATAAAACGATTCAAGATCACCGAAGTCATGTCTAAACCTAAAGATTCAAAGTAAGGATAAAGAATCCTGAAACAAGGAAATCCAGTTTTCAATTGTTTAAACAACTAGATCAGAATCAAAATTGATTATAAAAAATGAGACAAACAAAAAAAGGGCTAGAGACTACTCAATAAAAAAAGTACTTAAGGATTCTCCGGTGAGATATTTGAGAGTTATTTAACTTGAGTTACGAGAGTACGGATGTTACGAATGCTTTTTATGGAAAAAAAAGTTAGGGTTTCAATACTGGCTAATTGATTTAATGTTTTTATTAATCTATTTAATATTTGAATTGACTATTTGAATTTTATACAGAGAGTTAAAGTTAACTTCTACTCATTGAATTTTTTTCTCGAGCCGTACGAGGCCAAAACCTCTTATACGTTTCTAGGGGGGGGTATTATTCATATACATCTATCCCAATGCGCCGTTTATCGAATCGTTGCAATTGATGTTCGATCCCGAAGAGAAGGAAGAGATCTTAGCAAAGTGGGTTTTTATGATCCGATAACTAATCAAACTTATTTAAATCTTCCTGCTATTCTCGATTTTCTTAAAAAAGGCGCTCAACCAACAAGAACAGTTCATGATATTTCAAAGAAGGCAGGGATTTTTACGGAATTTAAGTCTTAATAAAACGAAATTGATATAAAAAAGAGGATGTGAAAGACTCGTATATAGCTTGATATCAAATTTTATCTACTCTTCTCTTTCCTCCTCTTTCACTTCCATCATATTTATTTTGATTTATTAGAATTTCCATTTATTATTAGTATTCCTCCTAAGGTACGAATACTCAAAAATACCCTGCGAACAACTACTATGTTTTATAATCATAAACAAATTTATGAAAAATTTTTTGGATCTATATTATATAAATTCTAATTTTTTTATAAATACAAAATTTTACTCTATAGAAAATAATACTGTATATAAAATAATATATTAATTCTGAATAAAACTAATATATATGAATAATTCATTCATCATAAAAAATGGGTCTAAAAAAAGTCTAAAAAAATTTGAGATTACCCTAACTGGCTTAGTTTTCATTCATTCTATGAACTAACAAACCAAGGGGTTAAGCTTTTTTATTTATTTTTTCTATTCTTGTCACTATATGAAAAATTCACAATCATATTGACAACAGTGTATGGACCAAATATAATTCTATCATAGATAAATGGATCTATTTATCCCTGACGCACACACGACTGGAGTTTTTTTCTTTATTCTGGTTGTATCTACATATTTTCAGTACGTTCTTTTTTTGTTTTTTGGGGTTGCTAACTCAACGGTAGAGTACTCGGCTTTTAAGTGCGACTAGCATCTTTTACACATTTGTATGAAGAAAAGGATTCGTCCAGATCTGCGGTAGAGTTTGTAAGACCACGACTGATCCTGAAAGGAATGAATGGAAAAAATAGCATGTCGTATCAAGGGAGAATTCAGATAACCGTTTTTTTTGCTTTCCTGATCGGTACAACCTGTGTTTTTGATGTCGCAAAAAAAAAAAAGGAATTCCAATTGGGGTCAAGTGAATAAATATAAATGGATGGATAAAAAAACCAGTTTTCCTGATTCCAGGAAAAAAAAGAAACGAGCTTCCATTCGTAATTTGAAAAATTACCCGATCTAATTAAATGTTAAAAATAGATTAGTGCCTAATACGGGTATGGGAAGGCATTTTTTTCTTGCGTGTTATTGTCAATTTTTTCATGAGTCCTAATTATTTTTTTACCTAGTCCATTTGGGTTAGGTTGGAGTGTGTAAAAGAAGCAGTATATTGATAAAAAAGATATATATATATATTTCCAAAATCAAAAGAGCGATTAGGTTAAAAAAATAAAGGATTTCTAATCATCTTGTTTTGTTATTCTATAATATAACAAACAGAAACCTATTAAAGATAGAGAATCCGGTTAGCAGTCTACCTGTTTCTGAGGTATCTATTGCTTTCGTAGCCTAATACCTTATTTTGACTGTATCGCACTATGTGTCATTTCAGAACTCAAGAAAATAAAGACTTTACCTTTAGTTCAAATCGAATTTCAATCCAAATGGATAAATTTCAAGGATATTTAGATTTAGAGTTTGATGGGGCTCGGCAACAGAGTTTTCTATATCCACTTTTTTTTCGGGAGTATATTTATGTACTTGCTTATGATCATGGTTTAAATAGATTAACTAGAAATCGCTCTATTTTTTTGGAAAATACGGATTATGAAAAAAAATATAGTTCACTCATTGTGAAACGTTTAATTTTTCGAATGTATGAACAGAATCGTTTGATTATTCCCACTAAGGATTTGAACAAAAATCCCTTTTTGGGGCATACCAGTCTTTTCTATTATCAAATGATATCCGTTTTATTTGCAGTGATTGTAGAAATTCCATTTTCCCTAAGATTAGGATCCTCTTTCCACGGAAAACAATTAAAAAAATCTTATAATTTACAATCAATTCATTCAATATTTCCCTTTTTAGAAGACAAATTAGCACATTTTCATTATGTTTTAGATGTACTAATACCTTACCCCATCCATCTAGAAATCTTGGTTCAAACCCTACGTTACCGGGTAAAAGATGCCTCTTATTTGCATTTTTTTCGGTTCTGTCTATACGAGTATTGCAATTGGAAGAATTTTTATATTAAAAAAAAATCAATTTTGAATCCAAGATTTTTCTTGTTCTTATATAATTCTCATGTATGTGAATACGAATCCATCTTTTTTTTTATACGCAAAAGGTCTTCGCATTTACGATCGACATCTTATGAAGTCCTTTTTGAGCGAATTTTATTCTATGGAAAAATACAACATTTTTTAAAAGTTTTTGTTAATAATTTTCCGGCGATCCTCGGGTTGCTCAAAGATCCTTTCATACATTATGTTAGATATCGCGGAAGATGCATTCTGACAACAAAGGATACGCCGCTTCTGATGAATAAATGGAAATATTATTTTGTTAATTTATGGCAATGTTATTTTTCCGTATGGTTTCAATCCCAAAAGGTCCATATAAATCAATTATCTAAAGATAATTTAGAGTTTCTGGGTTATCTGTCAAGTTTGCGATTAAACCCTTTAGTGGTACGTA